TAATTTAATGTAAATAAAAGTAACTAAAGTATGAAAAAAAATTATAGTAAATTCATTTTATAATTTAATTTGTTAAATCTTTAATTTGAAATTTAGGAATTTACAATAAAAGTATTAATTAAGGCAATCACAGTGAACCCGGCGCTAAAATATGGATTTTAAAACTTGCACATATAATAATTTACATTTTATATATAACTAATTTTTAATTATTATATCAAAGTCAATTTATATAATTATATATATATATATATTAACAATTAATATATAATTATATATTTATATTTAAAAGTTTAATTTTTTAATTTATAATTAATCAATAAAAGTGGAACTCCTAATTAATAAAGTATTAAATTAAAAATATAGAAAATCGTATATAAAACATTATAAAATTAAATCCTGAAAAAAAAAGAAATAATAGATTAATTATATTTTAATAGATGGTTATATATCGTATTAATATAAGATGGTCATATGAATGGTAATGTATATCATTGAATAAATATATAATATATTTATGTACAATATAATATAAAAAGGTAAACTATTATTTAATTTTATTGATAAATAATAAATATAAATATTAATTAGTAAATAATAATGTATAATTATATACAAGTAAATTATTTATATAATAATAAATTACCACGAAAAAAAAAAAACTTACTTACTATTAATGAATAAATTGCTTAATAATAGTTAATTTGAAGATTATTGGTAAAATTGAAAAATCATTGCCTTTATTTTCACATAGTATTTCATTAATTTATTTAATAACTTACTTATATTATTTTGTATTTAAATATTAATGTTTAATTTTTTAATTTAAATTTATATTTTATATTTAAATAAATAAAAAAATTAAATACTAATTTTATTTAAAATTAATAATTATTTTATTTATTTAATTAATTTTATTTAATTATGTAATTTATTGTTTTATAATTTTTAATTTTATTTTATTTTATTTATTATAAATATGCATTTTATATAATAATTATTTTTCTTTATTTTAATTATTTTCAATGATGGATTTTTTTGTTTTTATAATTTTTAATTTTCTATTTAAGCAATTTATTCATTAATAGTAAATCTATTTTACTTAAAATATTGATTTAATATTTTTATTTTATTGTATTAATTATTAAGTGATTTTATAATTAAAGTGATTTTATTAGTTGTTTGTACTTGTTGATAATTTTAAAATTAGGGGTAATTTTTTGATTATAACTTAATTATTTAATAATGAATTAGGGGTAATTCATTTGTCAATAATTATTTATTTTAAAGTTTAAAATTGGGGTAATTTTTTATTTTAACAATATTTTCAAATTAACTATTATTAATCGACTTATTAATAATTTAAAGCATTTAATATTTAAAATTGGAGTTTTTATTGAGGAATTTCGTTTTTACTTTAAATTATTATTTTGGTTTATTTAGTGTTTAAATGTTTTTTTTATATTTGGTATATAGGTTTTTAAAAAGTAATATTTTAATTTTTTAATTTTAAATTTAGTTATTTATTTATATATTTTATTTATATAGTTTAATTTAAAGTTTAATTTTAACTTTATTATTTAATTAATTATTATTTTACATGTATATTTATATTAAAAATAATAGTTCAGTAATTAGTTTTATTAATTTAGTAATTTAATTTTAGTAATTAATTTTAGATCTAATAAAATTTGTGCCAGCAATTGCGGTTAAACAAATAGGTCAATTAAATTATTTTAGTTATAATAAATTAAATTTTTATTATTCATTAAAATTTTAAGGTGAAATTTAAATTTTAATAGTTTTTTAAAATAATGATTTAATAAAATTATATTAAAAACTAGGATTAGATACCCTATTATTATAGTTGTAAATTTAAATTCTTGATTATTATTAGTTATGTTCTTGAAAATTAAAAAATTTGGCGGTATTTTAGTCAGTTCAGAGGAACCTGTCCTGTAATTGATAGTCCACGATATTTTATACTTGTTTTTTTAGTTTGTATATCGTTGTTAATGAATTTCTTTATAGAGAAAATTTTCTTTTATTTTTATTTTAATAAATTTCAAATCAAGGTGCAGCTTATAAATAAGAAGAGATGGGTTACAATAAATTTATTTTTGGTTATTAAATTTAAATTTTTAATATAAAATGGATTTGATAGTAATTATATTTATTTAATTATAATGGTTAATTGTTCTGAAATATGTACATATTGCCCGTCGCTCTCAATAATTTTGAGATAAGTCGTAACAAAGTAGATGTACTGGAAAGTGTATCTAGAATACAAATTGAAGCTTTATAGAAGCTTTTTATTTACATTAAGATTATTACTGTTTAATTCGGTGCAATTTGTTTATAATTTTATTATTATATTATTTTTATATAAATAGCTTTATTTTATTATTAATTAGAAAAATTATTTATAATTATAGTTTATTAGTATAGTGATTGAATTTTTTTATTATTAATAAAGAAAAATTTATTTTTTGTACCTTGTGGATCAGGGTTTACTAATTATAAATTAAATATTTTAATTTTCTCGAATTTGAAAGAGCTAATTAATTATTAATTTAAATGTTAAATAATCTTTTATAATAATTAGTTAGAAATTAAATGTTATTCGATTTTAAATATATCTAGTTTTTTAAGAAAAGAATTTAATTCTATTATTATTTATTAATTATTTATTTTTAATAATTAAGTTTTAATATTAAATATTTAATGGGATGAGCTTTTAAATATATTTTTATAATAATAATTTTTATTGATGTTTAGTATTATTTGAATTGTTAATCATAAATAAATTAATATTTAGGTATTTTAATTAAAGATTTTTTTTTATTTAATTTTTTTATTTAAATAAAGAGTTTAATTTGATTATTCTTGTGATTATGGTAAAATTAGTAATAATAATTTAATATTGTTTTATTTTTTAAGATTAATAAAAGGAATTCGGCAAAATTGTTTTCTGCCTGTTTATTAAAAACATGTCTTTTTGATTATAATTTAAAGTCTAATCTGCTCAATGAAAGTTTAAATAGCCGCAGTATTTTGACTGTGCAAAGGTAGCATAATAATTAGTTTTTTAATTAGGAACTTGTATGAATGATTGGACAAGAAAATTTCTGTCTCTTATTAATTTTTTTTGAATTTAATTTTTAAGTTAAAATGCTTAAATTTTTGTAAAAGACGAGAAGACCCCATAGAGTTTTATTTTCAAATATTTTTAGTATAATTTATTAAAATTGAAAAATTAGTTGGGGTGACTTAAAGATTAAATAAACTCTTTAAATTTTGATCATTTATTTGTGAATTGTGATTCTAATTTTTTGAGTTTAAATTAAATTACCTTGGGGATAACAGCGTAATTTCTTTTAAGAGTTCTTATCAAATAAGAAGATTGCGACCTCGATGTTGGATTAAAATTTATTTTAGGTGTAGAAGCTTGAAAATTAAGTCTGTTCGACTTTTAAAATTTTACATGATCTGAGTTTAAACCGGTGTAAGCCAGGTTGGTTTCTATCTTTATAAAAATTTAATATTTTAGTACGAAAGGACCAATTATTAAATAAACTATTTGGTTTTAAATACAATTGTTACTTTGGCAGATTAGTGCGTTAGATTTAGAATCTTTTTATGTATTTATACATGTAATATTTGTTTATATTTGATTTTATTATTATTATTTTTAATTTATTAATTTTAGTTGTTGGAGTATTGGTTGGGGTTGCTTTTTTAACTTTATTTGAGCGTAAGGTTTTAGGTTACATTCAGATTCGTAAAGGTCCAAATAAGGCAGGATTTTTTGGAATTGTTCAGCCTTTTAGGGATGCAATTAAGCTTTTTTCTAAGGAGCATATTACTCCTATTATATCTAATTATTTTATATATTATATATCTCCTGTTTTTTCTTTATTTATTTCTTTACTTGTTTGAATTTGTTTACCTTTTTTTACCAGGTTTTTAAATTTTTCTTTTAGGTTTTTGTTTTTTTTATGTGTTTCTAGACTTGGTGTTTATACAATTATAGTTGCTGGCTGATCTTCTAATTCTAATTATTCAATATTGAGAGGTTTACGTTGTGTTGCTCAGACTATTTCTTATGAGGTAAGTTTGTTTATTATTTTACTTTCTTTTTTAGGTTTAATTGGTAGATTAAGAATTTTTGATATGGTAATTTATCAGTTGAATATATGATTTTTTTTTATTAGAATACCTTTATGTATAATTTGGTTTTCTTCTTCATTGGCAGAAACAAATCGAACTCCTTTTGATTTTGCTGAAGGTGAATCTGAATTAGTATCTGGATTTAATGTTGAATATGGAAGAGGTGGTTTTGCATTAATTTTTATGGCAGAATATTCTAGAATTTTATTTATGAGTTCATTATTTGTTTATATTTTTATAGGTGGTTTATTTATAAATTTTATATATTTTATTATGGTTTTATTTATCTCTTTTCTTTTTATTTGAACTCGTGGTACTTTACCTCGTTTTCGTTATGATAAACTTATATATTTGACTTGAAAAGGGTTTTTACCTGTTTCTTTAAATTTTTTAATGTTTTTTTTTGGATTAAAGTTTTTTGTTTATGTTTTAATAATTTAGTTAATTAATTTTAGTAAAGTTAATAGAGATTAATTTTCTCTTTATTATATTTTCAAAATATAAACTTATACAAGTTCATTAACTAGTTAAATATAATTTTATCTCATAATTTTGATAAAGTGAATATTAGTGGGAAGTATATAAAGTATATAATTGTTAAGATTTGCCCTGTAATAATAAAAGGTTCTTCTACTGGTTTAGCTCCAATTCATGTTAGTATAATTGTTGTTGTTACAAATGATCAAAATAGAATTTTATTAATTGGGTAGAATCTATTTCTTTGAATTTTTTTCTTGAATATTGGTATAATTACGAAAATTATAATTGATATTAATAATGCTATTACACCTCCTAGTTTATTTGGGATTGATCGTAGAATTGCGTAAGCAAATAAGAAATATCATTCGGGTTGAATATGAATTGGTGTAATTATAGGATTAGCTGGAATAAAGTTATCTGGATCTCTAAGTTTGTATGGAAATAGTAATGAAAATATAAAAAATATAAATATTATTGTTATTATTCCAAAAATGTCTTTAATTGTGAAATAAGGATTGAAAGGAATTTTGTCAATATTACTGTTAGTTCCTATTGGATTATTTGATCCTTTCTGGTGTAAAAATATTAAGTGAATAATAACTATTGCAGAAATAATGAATGGTAAGATAAAATGTAATGAGAAAAATCGCGAGAGAGTTGCATTTTCAATAGCAAAACCTCCTCAAATTCATTGAACAATTATAGTTCCTATATAGGGAATTGCTGATAATAAATTTGTGATTACTGTAGCTCCTCAGAATGATATTTGTCCTCATGGAAGAACATATCCAAGGAATGCTGTTCCTATTGTTGTTAATATAATTATTACACCTCTAATTCAAGTTTCTTTATATATAAATGATGAATAGTATAGTCCTCGTCTTATATGAAGGTATAAACAAATAAAAAATATTGATGCTCCATTTGAATGACAAATTCGTATCAATCATCCATAATTTACATCTCGTGTTAAATGGTTTACTCTATCAAATGCTAGTAAAATATTGTTTGTATAGTGAAATGCAATAAATAGGCCTGTTACAATTTGAATTACTAAACATAATCCTAAAAGGGATCCAAAGTTTCATCATGATGAAATATTTGATGGTGAAGGTAATTTAATTAGGGATTTGTAAATAATTTTTAATAGTAAGTTTTTTTTTATTATTTTCATTAATTAATTTGTCGTAATGGTCCATGTTTAATTACAGTAATTTTAACAGCTGCAATTATTGTAATCAATAAATAAATGATTAACATTAATCATATTAATATTATTGGGAAGGATAAATATTTTAATAAAATTATTGAAAAATTTTCTTGAGTTTGAAATATTTGTGAATCTGTGTTATTAAATTTAAAATAAGGGAGAATTGATTTTTTTTGTATTATAATAAATATTAATCTTATTATTGATCTTATTAATATAATTAAAAGATTGTTTCTGTGTTTAAATATTTCATTTGATGCTACTCTCGTTATGTATGAAAATAAAATTAATATTCCTCCCACTATTACTAGAAATAAAATATAAGATAATCATGAGTTTATTCCTATAATTCTTGTTCTTATTGAAATAAGAATTGTTTGAGTTAATAAAATTAGGCCTATTGATATAGGATGTTCTATAAATAGAAATGTTATTATTGAAATTCTTATTAATCAAAATAGTATTTCGATACAGAGAATAGTTTATGTAAAATATTAATTTTGGAGATTAGTGAAAAGTTAATCTTTTCTCTGAAGTTTTAAAAGTTTCCTTTTTTTTGATTTACAAGACCAATATTTTTTAATAAATTATTAAAACAATGTTAATTAATGATTTTATATATATTATATATTTTGTTGGAGTGATAATTTTTTGCTTAAAATGTAAGCATTTACTTTTAATATTATTAAGATTAGAGTTTATTGTTTTGTCTTTATATTTTGGTATTTATTTAGTTGTTTGTATGTATTCTTATGAATATAATTTTATAATGATTTTTTTAACTATAAGAGTTTGTGAGGGTGCTTTAGGGCTTTCTATTTTAGTTTCAATAATTCGTAGTTTTGGTAATGATTATTTTCAATCTTTTAATATTTTATGATAAGATTTATTTTTATATTATTATTTATGATTCCTTTGTGTTTTTTTAAAAATTTTTTTATAATTATTCAATTTATTTATTTATTAATATTTTTAATATTTTTTTCTAATTTATTATTAAGCAATTTCTTTGCTAATGTTAGTTATTTTTATGGTTGTGATTATATTTCTTATTTTATAATTATATTAAGTTTATGAATTGTTATGTTAATAATGATGGCTAGAAATAAGTTATGTAATAATTCTTATAGGGATATTTTTTCTTTAGTTGTTTTATTTCTTATATTTTCATTATTTTTTACTTTTAGTTCAATAAATGTTTTTGTATTTTATATTTTTTTTGAGGTGAGTTTAATTCCTACTTTAATATTAATTTTGGGATGAGGATATCATCCTGAACGTATTCAGGCTGGTATTTATATATTTATATATACTCTTTTAGGTTCTCTTCCTATAATAATTTCGTTATTTTATATTTATAATTTTCATAATTCTTTAGATTTTGCTTTCATAGGATTTGTTGATAATTATTATATTTATATATGTACTATTTTTGTTTTTTTAGTTAAATTTCCTATGTATTTTATTCATCTTTGACTTCCTAAAGCTCATACAGAAGTTCCTATTTCTGGTTCAATAATTTTAGCTGGTGTTATATTAAAACTTGGGGGTTATGGTTTAATTCGTTTTATAAAAATTTATATTAAAGTTGGTTTAAATTTAAATATTGTTTTTTTAATTATTAGGTTGTTTGGTGGTTTTATTATTTCTTTAATTTGTTTACGTCAAGAAGATATTAAATCTTTAATTGCTAATTCTTCAGTAGCTCATATAGGTTTAGCCTTAGCTGGTTTAATAAGTATAAATATTTGAGGATTTTTTGGTGCTTTTATTATAATAATTTCTCATGGTCTTTGTTCTTCAGGTTTATTTTGTTTAGCAAATATTTCTTATGAGCGTACTTATTCTCGTAGGATTTATTTAAATAAAGGTTTATTAAATTTGATGCCAAGAGTATCATTACTATGATTTCTTTTATGTTCTTCAAATATAGCTGCCCCTCCTTCTTTAAATTTGGTTGCTGAAGTTTTATTAATCAATAGAATTGTTTTTTTTTCGTGGTTAACTGTGATTTTAGTTTCAATAATTTCTTTTTTTAGAGGTGCTTATAGTCTTTATTTATATTCACAAACACAACATGGAGAGTTAAATTATGGCTTATTTTCTTTTTCATTAGGTAATGTTCGTGAATATTTATTATTAATTTTGCATTGATTACCTTTAAATATTATTTTTTTTATTGGTGATTTATTTATTTATTTAAATAGTTTAATTTAAAATTATGATTTGTGGGATCATGGATATACTTATATATTTTAAATAATTAGAATTTGTTTAATTTATTTTATTACTTTTTTATTATTAAGAATTCTTTTCTTTATCGGTAGCTTAACTTTTATAGTTATAAATTATTTAATTATAATTGAATATGAATTAATAAGATTAAATTCTTCTATTATTTATTTAACATTGTTGTTTGATTGAATTTCATTATTATTTATAAGTTTTGTTTTATTTATTTCTTCAATGGTAATTTTATATAGAGAGGAGTATATGTCTGGTGAGGTTAACTTAAATCGTTTTATTATTTTAGTTGTTTTATTTGTTTTTTCAATAATGATAATAATTATTAGTCCTAATTTGATTAGAATTTTATTGGGATGGGATGGTTTAGGTTTAGTATCTTTTTGTTTAGTAATTTTTTATCAAAATACAAAATCATTAAATGCTGGAATAATTACTGCTTTATTTAATCGTGTTGGTGATGTAGCAATTTTATTATCTATTGCCTGAATATTAAATTACGGAAGATGAAATTTTACTTTTTATGTTGAATATATAAAAAGTGACTTTTCAATAATAGTCATTTCTATTTTAGTTATTCTTGCTGCTTTTACTAAAAGAGCACAAATTCCTTTTTCATCATGATTGCCTGCAGCTATAGCTGCCCCTACTCCAGTTTCTGCATTAGTTCATTCTTCAACTTTGGTAACAGCTGGGGTTTATCTTCTTATTCGTTTTAGGTCTTGTTTTAATAATTATTTAATTTATTTAATATTATTTATTTCAAGTTTGACTATATTTATAGCTGGTTTAGGAGCTAATTTTGAATTTGATTTGAAGAAAATTATTGCCTTATCGACTTTAAGTCAATTAGGAATAATGATAAGAATTTTATTTTTAGGGGATTCAGACTTGGCTTTTTTTCATTTACTTTCTCATGCTTTGTTTAAGGCTTTACTTTTTATGTGTGCAGGTTCTATAATTCACAATTATTTAAATTGCCAAGATATTCGTTTTATAGGATCAATGATTACAATAATACCTCTAACTTGTTCTTTTTTTAACATTTGTAATTTTTCTTTATGTGGATTACCTTTTTTAAGAGGATTTTATTCAAAGGATTTAATTTTGGAACATCTTTCTTTTAGGAGATTTAATATATATATTTATATTGTTTTTTATTTATCAATTGGATTAACTGTTAGTTACACAGTTCGTTTGTGTTATTATTTAATATACAATAATTATAATTTTAATTCATTTTCAAATTTGAATGATCAAGGTTTAATCATGTTGCGTGGAATGTTTGGTTTAATTTTTTTAGTAATTATTACTGGTAGAGTTTTATCATGATTGTTGTTTTCAACACCTTATTTTATTTGTCTTTCTTTATTTATAAAAATGATAACTTTATTAATAATTTCAATTGGAATTTTATTTGGCTTGGTTTTTGAGTATTTAATTAATATAAAGTTTAAGTATATAAAAAGATTATTTTTTTTTTCTTCTTTATGAAATTTATCAAGATTATCAACTTTTGGTGTAAATCCTTTTCCTTTAAAATTAAGTGGCTTATATTATAAAACTATTGATCAAGGTTGATCAGAATATTTTGGTGTAAATGGTTTATATAAAATTATATTAAGTAATTCTTCTTTACTTATAATTTTAATTACTAATAGTTTAAAAATTTATTTGTTACTTTTTGTAATTTTTATTTATTTAATTTTTTTATATATTTATTCTAATAGCTTATTTAGAGCATGATATTGAAGATATTAGGGAAATTTTTATTTTAGAATATTTAAAAAGTGAGCACTTATTTTTACATTGAAAATGTAATGTTTTTTAAACTATATAAATAGAAATATAAACAGAATTTCACTGCAAAAAATTAAAGTTAGAAGCTTCATTTTGAATATCATATTTCTTTAAATGGAATAAATTCAATTTTATTATTAACAGTAATATACCTCTATTTTGGTTTCATTTAAAAATAAGGGCGTGGGCCAAAGATTAGGTCGAAACTAATTACAAAATTTGTTTCTTACTTAAGATAAATTGAATATCAATATTTTTTAAATGCAAATTAAATGTTAGTTTTAACTATTATCCTAAAATGCTCAATCTAATGCACCTTGCTTTCATTCATGAATTAGCCCTATAATAAGGATTATAATAAAAAAGAATACGATAAAAATAAATGTAAAAGGATTAGAAATTTTTATGGTTAAAATTAATGGTAGAAGAAGAGCAATTTCAATGTCAAAAATTAAGAAAATGACTGCAATTAGAAAGAATTGTAATGAGAATGGGATTCGAGGTGACGACTTTGGGTCAAATCCACATTCAAATGGTGAATTTTTTTCTCGATCTGAAATGGATTTAATTGAAATTAAATTATTAATTAATATTAAACTTCCTGTAATTACAATAATTATTATTCTAATTAATATTGTGATGAATATTATTTATACTATTTATAGATCTTTTAATTGGAAGTTAAAAATAATTTTTATACTATATAAATATCTACCTCATCAATAAATAGATACATAAAGAAATAATCATACTACATCTACAAAATGTCAATATCATGCTGCTGCCTCAAATCCGAAATGATGATGTCTTGATAATTGGTTAATTATTAATCGGTATAGACAAACTCTTAAAAAAGCTGTACCGATAATAACATGGAGTCCATGAAAACCAGTTGCTAGAAAAAATGTAGATCCGTAAACGGAGTCTGCTATTGAAAATGAAGATTCTATATATTCATAACTTTGAAGTATTGAAAAGTAAATTCCTAAAATAATTGTAATTAATAATCTTTGAATTGTTTCTCAATAATTATTTTCTAAAAGGGAGTTATGGGCTCATGTTACTGAAATTCCTGAAGAGATTAAAATTAGAGTATTAAGTATTGGAATTTGCAATGGATTGAATACTAGGATTCCTTTAGGCGGTCAGATTATTCCAATCTCAATTGATGAAGATAATCTTGAATGATAAAATCTTCAAAAAAATGGAATAAAAAAAAAAACTTCTGAGATAATAAATAGGATTATTCCTCATCGTAGTCCTTTTAAAACTTTAATTGTATGTAGTCCTTGATAGGATCCTTCTCGTGAAATATCTCGTCATCATTGATATATAATTAATAGTATTCTAATTAATCTAAATAGTAATAATTTATTTGAATAAAGATGAAATCATCTAATTATTCTAATGAAGAAATTTATAGCTCTTAACCCTCCTAGTACTGGCCATGGTCTAATTTCTACTATATGATAAGTATGATTTTTTATTAACATAATTTACTTCTCTAGAATATAATGTTGCTAAAATTGAGAATACGTAAGATTGAATAATTGCAACTGCAGATTCTAAAATTAATAATATAATTTGAATAGTAATAAGAACACTAATCATAATTATTGATAATTTACTTCCTGTTTCTCCTAGAAGGGTTAATAAAAGATGTCCTGCAATTATATTAGCTCTTAGTCGTACTCTTAGTGTTATTGGGCGAATGATATTTCTAATAGTTTCAATGCAAACTATAAATGGTATTAATACAATAGGTGTTCCTTGGGGAACTAAATGAATAAATATATGGGTTGAATTATTTATTCATCCAAATAATATGAATCTAATTCATAAGGGTAATGATAATGTTAATGTTATTGATAAATGACTTGATGATGAGAAGATATATGGGAATAAACTTATGAAGTTTGTGAATAAGATTAATGAAAATAATGAAATAAATAAGAGTGAATTTTTTTTATCATTTATTTTTAATAGAATTTTTAATTCTTTATTTAAAATTAAAAATATCTTTATTCAGAAAGCATTAATTCGAGATGGAATTAATCATATTGAAAGTGGAATTAATAAAAATCCTAATATAGATCTTGTTCAATTAAGGGAAAATAAAGGTCTTGTTGATGGGTTAAAGGATGAAAATAAATTTGTTATCATTTTCAAGTTAATTTAAATATTTTATTTATTTTTAAATATTTATTTGAGTAATTAAAAACTGAATAAATTAATGTATTATATATAATTAAAATTACAGAGAAATAAATTATTAATATTAATCAATTTAGAGGGCTTATTTGTGGAATTAAAAATTATTTTTGAAAATTATTTTAATTTGACAAATTAATGTTATATTTTAACTAAATTTTTCATTAGAAGTAGTTGTTAATTACTATAAAATAGCTTAAGAGGCTAGTACTTGCTTTCAGTCATCTAATGAAAAGTTTTTAATTCATTTTATAAAATAAAATGGTGTAATTCTTTCAATTATAATGGGTATAAATCTATGGTTTATTCCACAGATTTCTGAACATTGTCCAAAAAAAATTCCAGGTTGATTAAAGAAAAAGCTTGTAGAATTTAAACGTCCAGGTGTTGCATCGATTTTGATTCCTGCAGATGGAATTGTTCATGAATGAATTACATCTGTAGAAGTAATAATTATTCGAATTAAGGAATTATAAGGAATAATAAGTTTATTATCTACGTCTAGAAGACGGAATGAAAAAGATTTATTTTCGTTAATAGGAGTTATATATGAATCAAATTCGATTTCTTGAAAATCTGATAATTCATAGGATCAAAATCATTGATGACCAATAGATTTTACAGTGATATTTGGATAATTAATTTCATCTATTAAATATAAAATTTGTAAACTAGGCAGTGCAATGAAGATTAATGTTGCAGCTGGGGAAACTGTTCAAATTAATTCAATTATTTGACCTTCTAGTAGAAATCGGTTGATAAATTTATTTATTATTATGGAAATTATAATAATTAATACTATAATTGTAATTATGATTAAAATTATTATTGTATGATCATGAAAAAAAGTTAATTGTTCTATTAATGGTGAAATTCTATCTTGTAGTGATATATGTATTCATGTTCTTATTTCTAAAAAAAGTTTAACTTTATGTATGGATCTTAAATCCATTGCACTAATCTGCCATATTAGAAATTAGTTAATATTGGTAATTCTGAATAAGTATGTTCAGCAGGAGGGGTTTTCTGGATTCACTCTAAAGATGTAGGGGTTTGATAGGAAAATAATGTTTTTTTATTTGAATAAATTCTTTCTCATATAATAATAATAAAAAAAATAATTCTTGCTGTTCTAATCAATGAACCAATTGATGAAACTGAATTTCATACTGAGTATATATCTGGATAATCAGAGTATCGTCGTGGTATTCCTGCTAATCCTAGGAAGTGTTGAGGGAAAAAAGTTATATTTACTCCTACAAATATTGATATAAATTGGATCTTTAGTATATAAGTGTTTATATTAATACCTGTTAATAAAGGAAATCAGAAGGTAAATCCAGCTATAATTGCAAATACAGCCCCTATTGATAACACATAATGAAAATGCGCAACTACATAATAAGTATCATGTAGAATAATATCAATAGATGAGTTAGCAAGAATTACTCCTGTTAGTCCTCCTACTGTAAACAAAAAAATGAATCCTAATCTTCATAATATTTGAGGTGAGTATGAAATAAATGATCCATGAATAGTTGCTAATCATCTAAAAATTTTGATTCCTGTTGGAACGGCAATAATTATAGTTGCAGATGTAAAATAAGCACGAGTATCAACATCTATTCCTACAGTAAACATATGATGGGCTCATACAACAAATCCTAGTAATCCAATTGCTAATATAGCATAAATTATTCCAATTGTCCCAAATGTTTCTTTTTTACCTGATTGATGTGTAACAATATGTGAAATTATTCCAAATCCTGGTAAAATTAAAATATAAACTTCTGGGTGACCAAAAAATCAAAATAGATGTTGATATAATACAGGATCTCCTCCTCCCGCTGGGTCAAAAAATGAAGAATTTAAATTTCGATCTGTTAATAATATTGTGATAGCTCCTGCTAAAACAGGTAGAGATAAAAGCAATAAGATGGCAGTAATTAGAACTGCTCATACAAATAAAGGTATTTGATCAAATATTATTCTATTAGGGCGTATATTAATAATAGTTGAGATAAAATTCACTGCTCCAAGAATTGAGGAAATACCTGCTAAATGAAGTCTAAAAATTGCTAAATCTACAGAGGGACCTCTATGTGCAATATTTGCTGATAAGGGCGGATAAACTGTTCATCCCGTACCTGCCCCACTTTCAATTAATCTTCTTATTAAAAGTAATGATAATGATGGTGGAAGAAGTCAAAATCTTATATTATTTATTCGAGGGAATGCTATATCAGGAGCACCTAACATAAGAGGGATTAATCAGTTTCCAAATCCTCCAATTATAATAGGTATAACTATAAAAAAAATTATAATGAAAGCATGACTTGTAACAATAACATTAAAAATATGGTCATTTCCAATTAAAGATCCTGCTCTTCCTAATTCTGCTCGGATTAGTAATCTAAAAGATGTTCCCAGTATTCCTGCTCATGCTCCAAAAATAAAATATAAAGTTCCAATATTTTTATGATTAGTAGAATAAAATCATTTATTTAGTAAAATGACTGAATTAGGTGATAAATTGTAAATTTATTTATGGATTAAATCCTTTTACTGATTTTGTATTCAATTATGATTTTAAATTGCAAGTTTAAAGGTGATGTATATCTAAAATCTTAAGGCTTAATATCCTTTATTGGCAACTTTGAAGGTTACTAGTTTGTTTTAACTTAAATCCTTATTGTCCTTATTGTGGATCAAGTGGTGCACAATGATTTTTCAATTTCCTGTTTTTAGCTAACCTACTATTTAAAATTTTGATTACATAAATTAACTAGATCAGGTAAGGCTAATATCCTTTTTGGTAACTTTGAGAATCCTTATCTTGCACCAAGTGGTGCACAATGATTTTTCAATTTCCTGTTTTCAGCTAACCTACTATTTAAAATTTTGATTACATAAATTAACTAGATCAGGTAAGGCTTAATATCCTTTTTGGTAACTTTGAGAATCCTTATCTTGCACCAAGTGGTGCACAATGATTTTTCAATTTCCTGTTTTCAGCTGACCTACTATTTAAAATTTTGATTACATAAATTAACTAGATCAGGTAAGGCTTAATATCCTTTTTGGTAACTTTGAGAATCCTTATCTTGCACCAAGTGGTGCACAATGATTTTTCAATTTCCTGTTTTCAGCTAACCTACTATTTAAAATTTTGATTACATAAATTAACTAGATCAGGTAAGGCTTAATATCCTTTTTGGTAACTTTGAGAATCCTTATCTTGCACCAAGTGGTGCACAATGATTTTTCAATTTCCTGTTTTCAGCTAACCTACTATTTAAAATTTTGATTACATAAATTAACTAGATCAGGTAAGGCTTAATATCCTTTTTGGTAACTTTGAGAATCCTTATCTTGCACCAAGTGGTGCACAATGATTTTTCAATTTCCTGTTTTCAGCTAACCTACTATTTAAAATTTTGATTACATAAATTAACTAGATCAGGTAAGGCTTAATATCCTTTTTGGTAACTTTGAGAATCCTTATCTTGCACCAAGTGGTGCACAATGATTTTTCAATTTCCTGTTTTCAGCTAACCTACTATTTAAAATTTTGATTACATAAATTAACTAGATCAGGTAAGGCTTAATATCCTTTTTGGTAACTTTGAGAATCCTTATCTTGCACCAAGTGGTGCACAATGATTTTTCAATTTCCTGTTTTCAGCTAACCTACTATTTAAAATTTTGATTACATAAATTAACTAGATCAGGTAAGGCTTAATATCCTTTTTGGTAACTTTGAGAATCCTTATCTTGCACCAAGTGGTGCACAATGATTTTTCAATTTCCTGTTTTCAGCTAACCTACTATTTAAAATTTTGATTACATAAATTAACTAGATCAGGTAAGGCTTAATATCCTTTTTGGTAACTTTGAGAATCCTTATCTTGCACCAAGTGGTGCACAATGATTTTTCAATTTCCTGTTTTCAGCTAACCTACTATTTAAAATTTTGATTACATAAATTAACTAGATCAGGTAAGGCTTAATATCCTTTTTGGTAACTTTGAGAATCCTTATCTTGCACCAAGTGGTGCACAATGATTTTTCAATTTCCTGTTTTCAGCTAACCTACTATTTAAAATTTTGATTACATAAATTAACTAGATCAGGTAAGGCTTAATATCCTTTTTGGTAACTTTGAGAATCCTTATCTTGCACCAAGTGGTGCACAATGATTTTTCAATTTCCTGTTTTCAGCTAACCTACTATTTAAAATTTTGATTACATAAATTAACTAGATCAGGTAAGGCTTAATATCCTTTTTGGTAACTTTGAGAATCCTTATCTTGCACCAAGTGGTGCACAATGATTTTTCAATTTCCTGTTTTCAGCTAACCTACTATTTAAAATTTTGATTACATAAATTAACTAGATCAGGTAAGGCTTAATATCTAGTTAAAATTAAGGTAACTGTAATTAATGCAATTACTATGAATAATCTTCTTATTCTAACTATTTTGTTCAAAAAAGCTGAGTTTGAAAAATTTAATCAGTTTTGTATAGTCATTCTAAAGGTTGCAGATGATAAAAATATTATGATGTATACATAGATTATAATTATTGTTATTATTATTATAATTATTACTATGAAATATAAATTATTGTTAATTATAACTTGGATTGTTAGTCATTTAGGTAAAAATCCAATAAATGGGGGAATCCCTGTGAGGGATAGAAAGTTCAATAAAAATAATAATTTAATTATTGGGTTAAAATTTCAAATTAAGTTTAATTGTGATACAAAAAATGTGTTTGTTATATTTAGTATAATAATAATAATAATTGTTGTAATTGTATAAACTCTAAAATAAATTAATCAAATTGATTGAGATAGTATTATTGAACTTATTATTCATCCTATATGATTAATTGATGAATAGGCAAGAATTTTTCGTAATCTAACTTGGTTAATTGCTATTATACCACTAATAATTATTGAAAATACAATAACAAACATATAAAATAAAGATGATTCAATATTATGTATTAATATGACTATAGGGGTAATTTTTTGTCATGTTAATATAATTATTGAATTTAATCATCTTAATCCTTCAAGAACTTCAGGAAATCAAAAATGGAACGGGGCTATTCCTATTTTTAATAAAAATCCTGAATTTATAATTAATGATGGTAATTCTTTAATTAAAGTTTCAGAAAGATTAATTTGTTTTATTATTATAATGATTGAAATTATAATTGTTGTGGAGGCAATTGTTTGTGTTAAGAAATATTTAATTCCTGATTCAGATGAAATTTTACTTTTTTGATTAATTAAAATTGGTATAATTGATAAAATATTAATTTCTAATCCAATTCATATACCTATTCATGAATAAGATCTAATGGCGATTAATGTTCTTATTATTAAAGTTGATAAAAATAATAATTTATAAAATTTTGTAATCAAAAAGAAAAGAAATACTTTATAGTTGGGGTATGAACCCAAAAGCTTATTTAGCTTATCTTTTTTACATTTTAGTATATTATGTACAGAAGTTTTTGATACTTCAAGTAATAGTTTAATTCTATTTAATGTAATGAAGGTAAAATCACATAATTTACTCTATCAAAGTAATCCTTTTTTCAGGCACAACATT